CTCTTTCCTTTTTTTGGATTATTTTTTGTTTGTTATTGTCTTCTTTATTATATTTCTTTCGAATGAATCGAAAATTCCAGAGTATATCTTTTCACGGGTCGAACCAAAAAAAAAAGAAACTTCGAATATTTCCCTCTTTACTTTACCTTTATCCGGCAGAAAAAAAAGGAAAATTCCCTATTTTTTTGTCCATGTCCCTAAATTAAATATTAAATAATAGGAGACTTAAATGAAAGTCCCTTTCTCGCATTCGCTCTCCTGCATCAATATGGAAATATTTGGTACATGAAGCCATGATCTGATATCTATATCGAAATCCTATATAGATATAAACTGATCTTTTTCTGGAATCAAAGAAAGATATTGAAAAATATATTGCTCTTGTGACTCGGAAGAAATGGTTTCTCTGTGGAGGAAGGGAATAGCGATTTATTCCTATGGAGCATCCAGGAACAAGAAGATTCAATCGGAAATATCGACAAATTCTTGCGTGGTCCAAGGAAATAAAAAAAAGGGTCCGCTTCTACAATTTTATCTCTATCCAATTTGAATATCAGAATAGCTGATATAGTCATGATTCAATGGGTCAGGTCCACTTACTTTTTCTTTTCTTGATTTCTAATTTTTCCGATGGATTTAATTGGAACAATGGAGAAGTAGTAAAACTTGGGTTTGTCGATTCATAATTGAGATTGGGTATTATCCCGAATATCCATGTCCCGGGACCAAAAATATAAATAATGAAACATGAGGAGGAGTATAGCCTGTAGTGACATAGTAGTCCTCCTAATAAGTGGGATTCCTTATTATCATAATGAACAAATGTTCAACTTTATACCTATAACTCATTAGAATGATAACTCATTATGCGGTCCGTTTACCTTTTTTTTTATTACAAATATCAATAATATCTCTATTCTCCGATGAAAAATGAAGACTAAGGCGGGAGCTTCGTGGAAAAAGCCCTTTATCGGATTTGAACCGATGACTTACGCCTTACCATGGCGTTACTCTACCACTGAGTTAAAAGGGCCATTTTCTTCAATTCATGAAGAGGCCACTAACCACTATGAGTCTACTGCATGTATCTATGTATAGACTATATGTACATATATACATGTATGCATAGGGGGCTCATTCAAGAACAAGCCATTTGATTTACCTAGGAAGTTCTAGGGTCAAATCAAATGATTATTTATATTTGAGAAATATCAATGCAATGAATTGTTTCGCTCCTAATTGCTTTGCTTTTATTGACCCATCGAGGCGAGATTCACTTGATTGATACATGTACCAATCCGACATAGATCCAAAATATTTCATCGAATCATGTGATGAAGGATTCGACTCGTACCCTGAACTGAATTCTTATAAAAAAAAAAGAATCTTTTCGATTACTTGTCAATCCCTTCCCAGATTTACGAGTTCTACATCACCTTTTTGAATCAATCAAAAAAAAATTCTATCATTTCTGAATTTCCTGGCTTAGTGTTAGTGAGGCATATCTCGTCTTAACGATGAGCGAATCAATGAGTGAAAATTGAAGAAAGGGGGTTTGACTTTTTTTTTGTCGGACAAATCCCCGCTGAGGGGATCCTATACTTCGTCATATATATATGATGGTTCATGAATGAACAATCCAAAAATTCTATGTAATTGTGGAAGCAAGAAAGATTCTTCGGATCTAGTCATGCCATTACATTATATTATATTGACAATTCCAAAAAACTGCTCATACTATGAGCATAATATGATGGCGATCGGGCAGGTATGCCCCTATCGTCTAGCGGTTCAGGACATCTCTCTTTCAAGGAGGCAGCGGGGATTCGACTTCCCCTGGGGGTAGGGTATTACGAAAGGAAGTTGATCATGGATTATCAATAAGCCTAGAATTGATTCTTCCTGGGTCGATGCCCGAGCGGTTAATGGGGACGGACTGTAAATTCGTTGGCGATATGTCTACGCTGGTTCAAATCCAGCTCGGCCCAATAATTCGCCGATCCATGGGGATGATATAACCAATTTGTCCTCCAGAAATGCCTGATATAGAGGAATAAATAGTCCATTTTTTCTGCTATATCCCTATTTCTTTGTTCATTTGTTCCCACGCGTTCTGATCTTTCTAACGATCTAGATTAATAATCTTTAAATAGAAGAAGGAGTAAAGAAAAAAAGAGTCCTTTTTTTTTCATTGAAAGATTGATTATCTTATCAATCGATGTGGCAATAACCACAGGATTACTAGTAATCCGTGTCACTCTCACTATAGTTCATATCCATGTGAATATCAATCACTCGTGTTTCTGGTAAAACACGGCAATTATAAATAGAAAGAAATTATAAGAATATGTATGAGAATATGTATGCTGTATAACTCATTTCCCTGGGATTGTAGTTCAATCGGTCAGAGCACCGCCCTGTCAAGGCGGAAGCTGCGGGTTCGAGTCCCGTCAGTCCCGACCTAGAATCCGATGAATCCATCAATTCATCTCTCCATTTT